GTTATTTGGGGACTGTCTCAAGGAAATCCCCATTCCCCGCTTTTTTTGGAAAAAATGGAGGATTTTCCTTTTCCTATATCCGACCTAATGACACTTTTTTTTAATATTAGAGATTGGTTGGGTAAAAAGTCAGAATTCGAAATTTTAGATCACCAATTCCAAATAAAAAAAAACAACCAGGAGGACGTAATAGAATTCTGGGAGAACATTCCATATGCACAAAAATCAAGAAGTCTTCTGTTACTAGCTCAATCAATTTTTAGAAGATATATTAAATTACCCTTATTAATAATAGCTAAGAATATTGGCCGTATTTTATTACGACAATCTCCGGAATGGTACGAGGATTTCCAAGATTGGAATAGAGAAATTTATCTAAAGTGCAGCTATAATGGTCTTCAATTCTCCAAAACAGGATTTCCTAAAAATTGGTTAAGAGAAGGTTTTCAGATAAAAATCCTATATCCTTTTCATTTGAAACCTTGGCACAGATCTAAGCTACGACTTTCTGATAGAGATCAAAAGCAACAAGATGATTTTGATTCTTGTTTTTTAACAGTTTTGGGAATGGAAACGGAATATCCTTTTGGTCCTCCGCGAAAAACGCCTTCCTTTTTTGAACCCATTTTTAAAGATATAGACTATAAAGTCGAAATAAGAAAATTCAATTTTAGAGTTCGAAGAGCTTTAAAAAAAATAAAAAAAAAAGAAGCAAAAGCGTTTTTATTTGTAAAACAAATACTAAAAGAACTTTTAAAAGGAAATAAAATTCCATTATTTATACCGAGAGAAATATATGAATCAAATGAAACTGAAATAGAAAAGGATTCTATAATCAGCAATCAGATAATTCATGAATCACTTAGTCAAAATCGATCTACAGGTTTGACAAATTATTCACAGACAGAAGAAGAAATGAAACATAGAATTGATAGAAGAAACACAATCAGAAATCAAATAGAAATAATGAAAAAAAAGAAAAAGAATAATGGAGAATCACCCCCAAAAATTTGGAAAATATTAAAAAAAAATAATATTGAATTAATAGTTAAATTTTTCATTGAAAAAATATACATAGACATCTTTCTATGTATCATTAATATGCGCAGAATCGCTCTACAACTTTTTATGGAATCAACAAAAAAAATTCTTGATAAATACATTGACAATAACGAAACAAGTCAAGAAAAGATTAATAAAACAAAACAAAATCAAATTGACTTTATTTCGACTATGACTATAAAAAAGGCTTTTGATAATCTTAGAAATAGTAAGCGGAAGTCACATATTTTTTTTGATTTATCTTACTTGTCACAAAAATATGTATTTTTCAAATTATCACAAACCCAGATGATTAACTTCAATAAGTTAAGATCTATTCTTCAGTATAATGGACCGTCTTTTTTTCTTAAGAATGAAATAAAGGATTTTTTTGGAAGACAAGGAATATTTGATTCCGAAGTAAGACAGAAGAAACTTCCAAATTATGGAATGAATCCATGGAAAAACTGGTTAAAAAGTTATTATCAATACGATGTATCTCAGATTACATGGTCTAGATTAGTCCCACAAAAATGGCGAAATGGAAAAAATCAATGCCAGCCGTCTCAAAATAAGGATCTAAATAAAAGGTATTCCTATGAAAAAGACCAATTATTTGATTACAAAAAAAAACAAAATTTGAAAGTCTATTTATTATCAAATAAAGAAGAGAATTTTCAAAAAAACTATAGATATGATCGTTTATCATATAAATATATTCATTATGAAACTAAGAAGAAGTCCTATATTTATAGATCATCATTAGAAACAAATAAAAAGCAAGAAAATTCCACCAAAAAGAAAAAAAAAATTGTTAACATACTCAAAAATCGTAAGAATTATCTAGGAAAAAGTGATATTATATATATGGAAAAAAATACAGATAGAAAATCTTTGGGTTGGAAATTGAATACAAATATTCAGGTTGAACCTAATAAGGACCAAATCAAAAAAAGGGATAAAATTCATAATAATGGTCTTTTTTATCTTCCGATTGATTCAAATTCCGAAATCAATTACAAAAAGGTCTTTTTTGATTGGATGGGAATGTCTTTTGATTGGATGGGAATGAATGAAAAATTCTTAATATTAAATCGCCTCATATCAAATCCGAAAATTCTTTTATTTCCAGAGTTTGTGATACTTTATCATAAATATAAAGAGAAACCTTGGTTTATCCCAAGCAACTTACTTCTTTTTAATTTGAATCTAAATCCAAATTTTAGTGAAAATCAAAATATCAAGGGAAAGCAAGAGGAGGATGAAGATTTTTTAAATTTTAGCCCATCCAATTCAAAACAATATTTTGAATTAAAGAATCAAAATAATATTCAAGAATCTTTTTTAGAATCGATCGAAAAACTAAAAATATTCCTCAAAGGAGATTTTCCTTTGCAATTAAGATGGACTGGACGTTTGAATGAATTGAATCAAAAAATGATGAATAATATCCAGATAT